GTTTATGTTTTTTTAGCACTTAACTTTTTTCGCTGATTCCATTGTTCAAAAAAGGATTCGCAGAGAAGAGAGACATTTTACATTTTTACCCATTTGTGAGTAGAATTCGCGGAATACGATTGAAGTGTGTAAGAGGGGTTGTATTTATTAAGCACATGCAGATATTGCTATATAGCTATCCGCATATCGCCTATCCCAGTTCTCCTTGGGGCAACACAGGCCGCGCTATATCATAATTTCGATTTTATATTCAATATATTCAATGAAAAATTGAAGCACGATAATTCCCTATAGATAAGATACCTGATTAGGTATATCTGTGTAACAATTTCTATTCTGGGGTTTACAGAGACACATAATTGTTGTTATAATTGAAATTGAAAAGGATTGATTATTGAAAAGAATCGATACTGATTCGTTGTGTATCAATTTCATTTTCTTATGTTATGCCATTTGCCATTCATTAAGGAAACGCAATTTGAGATCCAAGAACCTTTCATGAATTCACAATCCGTAGTTAATGGTTCAAATTTGCCCTGAATTTTTGATTCAGTGACTAAAAATCTACATTTTTTCTTGAAAGAAAAATAAAAACAGAAGGGAAGTTTTTAGGCGTTGTGTGTTTTGAGATTTGAGATACTATACAATCGAAGGGAATCAACTGAATCCAATCAAAAAAGGAGGGATTTCTTTTAGGTTTAGGAAAGGGATAAAGAAAACGGGACTCAAGGTGCAAATCTAATCAATAATTAATAAGTAATCCGCCCCAAAAGGGGGAATATTTCCATCTATTTTGTATCATTTTGGCGGCATGGCCGAGCGGTAAGGCGGGGGACTGCAAATCCTTTTTCCCCAGTTCAAATCCGGGTGCCGCCTGATCAACAAAAAACTCGAAATCACTTATTGCTGATATAACTCGCCGAATTCTTGCCCAGCCGAAGCAGAGGAAAAGTGTCGATACGTGCTTGATGTTACGTTAAGAATCTGGAGGTTCTATAAAGGACTGTCAATCCTTGCGCCTAGGATCCAAGGGAGGATTATAAGGGCTAGGCCATCAAGACTTCGTGATTCCCTTCCAGTACTAGTGTCTATTGACTGAGTCTTGAGTTAGAGTAGATAGTCGAATGGTGAATCAAATTAGTAGTTGGAAAGGGTGGAAGAAACTTTGTATATAGACTCCTGAGAGTCTCTAAGTGCTCAAACATTCACTCAATATTGAAATAATTGTCTTTTCTTTATATAGAATCTATTTTATAGAATAAAAGAAAAGTAAAAAAAAATTCTTTTTGGTAACTCCCAGCAAGAATGTAATAGGCTGTCTCCCGATTGTGTCACAGAGACAATCGGGAGACAGTAAGGATTAGATCAAACAGGAGATAGAGATATGTGATGTGATAGATGGAGATCCATCTTGATTGTATATTGTTATTACTTTTGCTTATGAAGGGCAACAAAAAAAAACAATAGGTCTTACTAGCCCTACATGTTCCATTAATAACATTCTCTTGAAATTTCCAAAGAAGTAACTGCGTATCTTGCTTGTGTTTAATGCTGCCCGATTCTACCCGAAATCATATTAGGACCTTGTTATAGGTGGATTTATTGGAGTGGGTCATAAAGCTCGTTCGGTCAGAATCCCTTTTTGACTCTGCGTCATTAATTCCACTATACTATTATTAGTGATTAATAATGGAAGAATTTCTTCATATTCATAGAGATAGGGGACATAATTCACATGGATATAGTAAGTCTTGCTTGGGCTGCTTTAATGGTAGTCTTTACATTTTCCCTTTCACTCGTAGTATGGGGAAGAAGTGGACTCTAGAGGTACTACTAATTTAATTCAGTTTCAGTATAGTATTGAGTTGAGTAATCAAACTGTATCAATTGTTTCATAGCATAGATCGTTCTGCAAAGCGTTTTTAAATAAAAATATCTCCATTTCAAAATTCTACTGGAATCCCGTAAAGTAATGTAAATGTAATAAATTGACTAGTAATATATGAATAATAACCTTTCAATCAAACAAATATTTCAATGATTCCTATATTCGTATTTTGTTTGAAAATAAAAGGGATACACATGATATGAAATTTTTTCCAACCTAATTCTTCTGAAATATTCTATTTCGATGAACTAGCTCTTATCAGAATTCTATATATATGAATATTACAATGAAGAACAACCGACCCCCTTTTTGATTTGTTTCCCTCTTTATTGTTCAAAGAGGAAGTCGTTCTGTTATTACGTAGATACGTACTTTCTACCGAATACCGAAGGCAACATCGATATAGTGGTTGTCCAACAAAGTACTACAAATAATAAGATCTTGCGTTGGGCGATTCACATATTGCGCACTTACTGTTTGTTTTATACTCCTAGAAATCTTATTTATGTTTTATCGACTTACTTCATATCATGGTTCAAGCGTTAGAAATCGGTGGGGTCTACTACTACTTCCAAATCCGAAGAAAATTTCCCAGAGAACCCTTGGATCATCTGTCAACGGATCAATCAATTACTCCTTCGGAATGCTAAAAAAAAGAATTACTTAGTTTCTTTTAGAATATTCATTCTAATACTAATATTTAGAATATTTTTCTAATATGCCCATACTATTCGTCTTCCATTGATTCGATTGTTTCGGCGGAGCCCGGGATCCATATTGGAAATAATCAGAAACCTAGTTAAAGTAATTAGAACCGTAAGGCGTAAGAGTCAAAGTTGACATTCGAGTATCTCACATTGATCGGAATCACTACAAATCAAATGGATGTAGCGAAGAACTAGAATCGGGGTGCTATTAAGATGTCCATATAACATATGTACATGTACATATGTTATATGGACATATATGAAGATACATATTGCGGATTGATCTATATTAAGCCTATATCTTTATACAATACGGTCCAATACTCTACAATACAATAATAGATAGTGCGGTAGAAAGGTTCCTATATTTCTTTCTACCATACTATCAGATTTCATATACTGCTGATTCTAGTCCGCTTATTTCATTTAATACGTGGAAGTTGAATCCCTTTCATTTCTTCAATCATTGATTAAGAAAAGAACTAAGAAGTCAAGCTTGATTCAAATTAATCATTTTGACTGACTGTTTTTACGTAAATAATAAGTAAAAAAGCAGTAGGAACTAGAATAAACAGCGCAGTAGCAATAAATGCGAGAATATTTACTTCCATAATCTCATCGTGTTTTTTTTTACTTCACAATAACTCGGGATCTAATCCCATAAAGATGATAAATCTTTCTCCTATAAATTCAATGGGATGAATTCCATCCTGATGATATTGAATCGGATCAATATCATGAATAACAATATCGGAGCTATCAAATGGATTCATCGTCGAGAATTGAATAGTATAACATAGGAAGATCTTTTATCCATACGAAATCAAAAAAGGAATTCCTGATCCAATCAAGAATCCCGTTGAATTGATCATTCTTTTTCAGTCTTTCTTTTCTATAACCTACCGTCTTCCTTATAAATCATCAGATGAGATATCATCTTACCCGTCTTCCACTTCCAGTGGCGACAAACCCCATATAACATATAGTAGAAGTGAAATGGAAAAAAGAAGGAGTTAAGTTCTAAACTAAGTTTTTTTATCATCTAATTTTCGTGGAAGACAAAGAGGTGTGATAAAGATGGGTCCCGGTATAGGTATAAAAGATCTAATATTTTTTATTTTTATTTTATTTCGACAAATTCACTATTTTGGAGTTTGTTCTTTCTTCGATAGGACCCTTCAAATAGAAATCAAAAAAAAAGCTTATGCATTCCCTCACTAAGAGGAGTGGATCCTTGTTTGATCTTTCTTTATATTAATATCCTCTTTCCTTGGATTGGGACTGGGACACATATATCAAAAATTGAGTGTGCAATTTGAATGAGATAGATTTTTTCCAATGAGGAATTGAGGTTATACAAAATCGGAGCTAGAAAGGAGAAAGGAAGGTCGTTTTTAATCTGAAAAAGATTCTGTCGGGGTAGCTATGTTAAGGTTAAGTTCATTTTGTATCGTACACTAAACGAATTCCAATTTGTGTATGTACTCCGGGAAAACATATGGGTATTCTATTCCAGTTCATAGATCAGGAGCAATCGAAAAAGCCAGACCAGCACGGTATCTCTTGGAATACTCAATATGGTGCTAGCAACAATTGTACCAATCTACATATGTCTCTCCCCCACCAATCGGTACTAGTTGAAGTAATTGAAATTCCCGTATTTGTTCGATGATAAATGCGAAACGAAAAAAAAAATAAAGAACAAATAAATAAGGATCCCCCACTGGGAATTATATTCTGCTCCTTGCCCCCCCCCCTCTTTACAGAAAATAGAGAAATGAATTGATGGATTCCTCGGATCCTAGATCGGGACTGACGGGGCTCGAACCCGCAGCTTCCGCCTTGACAGGGCGGTGCTCTGACCGATTGAACTACAATCCCAGGGAAAAAAAGAAGGTGTACAGCATACAGATTCTTATGATTTCATTCAAATCATTTCTATTTAGAATCGTCGTGTTGTAACAGAGACACGAGTGATATATCAATATCCACATGGATATGGACTTTAGTGAGAACGACATGGATAACTAGTAATCCTATTGTAAAATCGATTGATAATAAATCTTTCAATGAAAAGAGATTCTTTTTTTCTTTATTCCTCCGTATCGGGCGTTTATAGAGGACAAATTAGTTAGATTATCTGATAATGGATCGGCGAATTATTGGGCCGAGCTGGATTTGAACCAGCGTAGACATATTGCCAACGAATTTACAGTCCGTCCCCATTAACCACTCGGGCATCGACCCCGGAAGAATCAATTCTAGACTTATTGATAATCCATGATCAACTTCCTTTCGTAGTACCCTACCCCCAGGGGAAGTCGAATCCCCGCTGCCTCCTTGAAAGAGAGATGTCCTAACCACTAGACGATGGGGGCATACCTGCCCGATCGCCATCATACTAT